AATTTAAGACTAAACAACTCAAATTTTCTATTGTTGTGTTAGATCCACAATTAATCCTATGGATCCTTAGGATTGGCGTATTCTTTTTTATCTTGTAGTTTCGGCCATATATCGAGCCAAGTGTCACAACCCCTTCTACCCTATCCTGTATATTGTCCTTTTCATTCCGTGTTGGAATAGAAACTTCTTATCTTATTCGAGGTTACGAAAAAAAAATTGTTCATAGAAATACTTCTTTTTTTTAATGCGAATTTGACACGCCATGGTAGAAACCACTCTTTATATTTAATATTTAAAATTGAAGAGGGTGGAACCCTATCCTATAGTGAAGTTATATCGCGGATTCCCACAAAATAGAATCATTTCTTTCAACACCCACTCGTTATTAGTTAATAATCCTACTGATTGGATCTATATGTTTATTGTGATAGGAAATGAAATATTCAAATGCTTTTTCATCGAATGACTATTCATCTATTGTATTTTAATGTAAATAGGGGGCAAGAGAGCTCTATGGAATCTATGAAAAAATGGTGGTTCAATTCGATGTTGTCTAACGATAAGTTAGAATACAGGTGTGGGCTAAGTAAATCAATGGACAGTCCTGATCCGATTGAAAATACCAGTGGAAGTGAAGACCGGGTTATAAATAATACGGATAAAAACATTAATAATTGGAGTCAAATTAAGAGTTCTAGTTATAGTAATGTTGATCATTTATTCGGCGTCAGGGACATTCAGAATTTCCTCTCTGATGAAACTTTTTTAGTTAGGGATGGGAATGGGATTAGTTATTCCATCTATTTTGATATTGAAAATCAGATTTTTGAAATTGATAATGATCAGTCTTTTCTGAGTGAACTAGAAAGTTTTTTTTATAGTTATCGGAATTCTAGTTATCTGAATAATGTATCTAAGAGAAATCATCCCCCCTATGACCGTTATATGTATGATACTCAATATAGTTGGAATAAGCACATTAATAGTTGCATTAATAATTACATTTTAAGTGGTATTAACAATTACAGTGACAGTTACATTTATAGTTACATTTGTGGTCAAAGTAAAACTAGGAGTGAACGCGGGAGTTCCAGTAAACGAACTAGCACGAATAGTAGTGATTTAAAAAGTTCTAATGTTATATATGTAGCTCAAAAATACAGGCATTTGTGGGTTCAATGTGAAAATTGTTATGGATTAAATTATAAAAAAAATTTTAAGTCAAAAATAAATATTTGCGAACAATGTGGATATCATTTGAAAATGAGTAGTTCAGATAGAATCGAACTTTCGATTGATCCAGGTACGTGGAATCCTGTGGATGAAGACATGGTCTCTCTGGATCCTATTGAATTCCATTCGGGCGAAGAACCCTATAAAGAACGTATTGATTTTTATCAAAGAAAGACAGGGTTAACTGAGGCTGTTCAAACAGGCACAGGTCGACTAAACGGTATTCCCGTAGCAATTGGGGTTATGGATTTTGAGTTTTTGGGGGGTAGTATGGGATCCGTAGTAGGTGAGAAAATTACCCGTTTGATCGAATATGCCACCAATGAATTTCTACCTCTTATTCTAGTGTGTTCTTCCGGAGGAGCGCGCATGCAAGAAGGAAGTTTGAGCTTAATGCAAATGGCTAAAATATCTTCCGCTTTATATAATTATCAATCAAATAAAAAGTTATTTTATGTATCAATCCTTACATCTCCTACTACTGGCGGGGTGACAGCAAGTTTTGGTATGTTGGGAGATATCATTATTGCTGAACCCAATTCCTACATTGCGTTTGCAGGTAAAAGGGTAATTGAACAAACATTGAAAAAGACAGTCCCTGAAGGTTCACAAGCGGCTGAATATTTATTCCATAAGGGCTTATTCGATCCAATCGTACCACGTAATACTTTAAAGGGTGTTCTGAGTGAGTTATTTCAGCTTCACGATTTCTTTCCTTTGAATCCAAAAAAAATCAAGTAGTTATTTAGTTCAATTATTTTATTTGTGTCAAACGAGTAGTTATTTTATCGGAATTAAAGTCAAAATCATAAAAATGAAGTTTTCTTTAGTGATATAAGATTGAATTGTAGAAAGATTTAAGGGTTGCAAATAGTTCTTTTTTTCTCGAGATCTTTTTTTTACCCATATTCCGGATTACTAATCAGTAAGCCTCTATCGACAAGATAAAATAACGAAATCTTCCTTCCGCGAAATTAGATTAGGCAAGGCAAATAAAAAAATTTCATGCCCCCCTCTTATGTATATATAACTTAACTATCGAAAATATAAGGAAATGTAGATTATATATATAGAGTCTTGTATCTTTCTATATCTAGCGGGAATCCCATTTTTACTAAGAATCCCGTTTGGGTCGGATGAATTTTTGGGGAATTAAAAATCTTTCTTTATTAAATAAAGCAAAATTTAAATTTTAATAAAAAAATGGAAATTAGAAGATAAAAACAAGAGAAGAAGAATAATAAAGCGGATTAATATACATATATTATATGTAGAAAGATATTCTATGTAGAAAGATGGATAAGTACATTTATTTAGTTCTATATTCTTTGCACTTATTCTATATTTATACTCGCTTAGATATAAATATTAGAATTATATCCGAATTCTATACTAATTACTAATTATTAGAAAATATCTTTATAACATAACAGGTACAAATATTAATAGAAATTATAAATATTAAATCGAGGTATCCGTTTTATGAATTTCGCCCCAGTTTTCGTGCCTTTAGTGTCCATAGTATTTCCGGCAATTGCAATGGCTTCATTATTTCTTCATATTCAAAAAAACAAGATTTCGTAGATCCGATGGAACCACATCTCATCTTTTATTTTTTTTTTCAAGATTTAGACTTGGATCATACCACCGATATCATATTGATTTAGTGGAATATGGTATAGCGTGTGAATTCCTCAGAACAAAAACGAAACATAAACGAAAGAACTCTTATATATCGTATGTGGAAACACGATATATGGATAAAAAAATTATAGCTATTTTAAAATAGATCAGGATAATCACATGTCTGAAACGGCATATGTATGTAGATATCTATAGGGGATCATATGAGAGGGATGTTATTATTTTAGATTTAACCAATTCGATGAATTACACCTAAAGGTTGAAGTACTAGTTGATGGGAGTTACTTCGGAAACAAAAAGAGTCAAGTAAAATTTATTTGGGTTATTCTCTCAATTACAATAAAATGCAACTGGATCTAGTATGAGTTGGCGATCAGAACGTATATGGATAGAACTTATAACGGGGTCTCGAAAAACAAGTAATTTCTGCTGGGCCTTTATCCTTTTTTTAGGTTCACTAGGGTTCTTATTGGTTGGAACTTCCAGTTATCTTGGTAGGAATTTGATATCTTTATTTCCGTCTCAGCAAATAATTTTTTTTCCACAAGGGATCGTGATGTCTTTCTATGGGATTGCCGGTCTTTTTATTAGCTCCTATTTGTGGTGCACAATTTTGTGGAATGTAGGTAGTGGTTATGATCTTTTTGATAGAAAAGAAGGAATAGTGTGTATTTTTCGTTGGGGATTCCCTGGAAAAAATCGCCGGATCTTCCTACGATTACTTGTGAAAGATATTCAGTCCATCAGAATAGCAGTTAAGGAGGATATTTATGCCCGCCGCATCCTTATCCTTTATATGGAAATCAGAGGCCAGGGGGCCATTCCCTTGACTCGTACTGATGAGAATTTGACGACACGAGAAATTGAACAAAAAGCTGCCGAATTAGCCTATTTCTTGCGTGTACCAATTGAAGTATTTGATTCTTAGCAGTAAAATTCAAGAATACGCCCTTCCTTTTCTATAGCATAACTTAACCGAAGTTTCTTCAGAACGTTCGTTTGAGCCAAAGCAGACGAATCATAAAAGGAAACTGTTTTTGTCTGAAAAATGGTTTTTTATTCTTATGGAAATTTACTCACAGTAACAAAGAAAGTAATAAATAGAAAAATTAATTCCATACAGCAAAACATTTCGAAATAAAGAATTTATTTAAGGTCCAATGTTGGGGATTGATACGCTAGATGAACATAGATCATATCTTGTAAATTCGTTCTCTTTTTTGTCAATCGGCCTTTCTTTTTATCTCTTCTTTTGTGTTCCTTAATAACTAAACCTCTTTCTTATAATGATAACTAGTAAATTTATATCTTGTTTTGCCGCTTCATCCCATCACAATATTCTTTAGAAATTTATCTCAATTATTTCGGTAGCCATCAAAAGTTTTTCGAAATATTAAAAAGTTTGATAGAAATGGTCGAAAGGGAGTTCTTTCGTCTTGAAATCCGAATAATATTCATTAAAAAAAGTGGTTCTTTCGAGCATTCTCGAGCATTCGTCGAAAGGTGTGCTTAGAATTTGATCAATTGCGGAGATATCTGGAAACAATATTTTTTATTATTTCTTCATTTGAAGTGGACCCTTATTCTAGTTCTGTATTCTTTCTAGATTCAAGGACTAACTGCTGAATCACAAATAAAAAACAGAGAATAGATTCATAGGCTCGATACACCTTGTAATAGAACTCATGCTTGATAGAACTATTAGATCGACAGTCGACAAATGAATTGGGTTCATTAAAAATTCACAGCTGAAAAAAAAAAAATGAAAAAAAAGAAATCATTTACTCCCCTTCTATATCTCGCATCCATAGTATTTTTGCCCTGGTGGATCTCTCTATTACTTAATAAAAGTCTGGAATCTTGGGTTACTAATTGGTGGAATACTCGGCAGTCTGAAACTTTTTTAAATGATATTCAAGAAAATAGTATTATAGAAAAATTCATAGAATTAGAGGACCTCTTCTTGTTGGACGAAATGATAAAGGAATGCCCGGAAACACATTTACAAAAGCTTCGTATGGGAATCCACAAAGAAACGATCCAATTGATCAAGCTGTATAATGAGGATTCTATACATACGATTTTGCGCTTCTCGACAAATATAATCTGGTTCGTTATTCTAAGTGGTTATTCTATTCTGCGTAATGAAGAACTTCTTATTCTTAACTCTTGGATTCAGCAATTCGTATATAACTTAAGCGACACAATAAAAGCTTTTTCTATTCTTTTATTAACCGATTTATGTATCGGATTCCACTCGCCCGGTGGCTGGGAACTAATGATAAACTCTGTCTACAAAGATTTTGGATTTGCTCATAACGATCAAATTATATCTAGTCTTGTTTCCACCTTTCCGGTCATTCTAGATACAATTTTAAAATATTGGATTTTCCGGTATTTAAATCGTGTATCTCCGTCACTTGTAGTGATTTATCATTCAATGAATGACTGAAAAATGATCCATTGTTGATATTAATCCAATTAGAATGTTTGTTACTTTGGCCATAAACAAAGTGTTCAAAATCGTGCTTATTTTTTATATTTCTACCCATTCCGTCCAAGGGATTCCTCCTATATTCCGGTAAAATTATTTCAGTAAATAGCAGAATCGTGGATAGGGAACTATATAAGCGACCTACCTAATTTATTGTAGAAATTTTGGGACCAATGATTGGACCATGCAAACTAGAAATACCTTTTCTTGGATAAAGGAACAGATTACTCGATCCATTTCCGTATCGCTTATGATATATATAATAACTCGGACATCCATTTCAAATGCATATCCCATTTTTGCACAGCAGGGTTATGAAAATCCACGAGAAGCGACCGGACGTATTGTATGTGCCAATTGTCATTTAGCTAATAAGCCCGTGGATATTGAGGTTCCACAAGCGGTACTTCCCGATACTGTATTTGAAGCAGTTGTTCGAATTCCTTATGATATGCAACTGAAACAAGTTCTTGCTAATGGTAAAAGAGGGGCTTTGAATGTGGGGGCTGTTCTTATTTTACCCGAGGGGTTTGAATTAGCCCCGCCCGATCGTATTTCCCCCGAGATGAAAGAAAAGATAGGCAATCTATCTTTTCAGAACTATCGCCCTAATAAAAAAAATATTATTGTGATAGGTCCTGTTCCTGGTCAAAAATATAGTGAAATCACCTTTCCTATTCTTTCTCCCGACCCCACTACTAAGAAAGATGTGCACTTCTTAAAATATCCCATATACGTGGGCGGGAACAGGGGAAGGGGTCAGATTTATCCTGACGGGAGTAAGAGTAACAATACAGTTTATAATGCTACAACGGCGGGTATAGTAAGCAAAATCATACGAAAAGAAAAAGGGGGGTACGAAATAACCATAGCGGAGGCATCGGATGGGCGTCAAATGGTTGATATTATCCCTCCAGGACCAGAACTTCTTGTTTCAGAGGGTGAATCTATTAAACTTGACCAACCATTAACGAGTAATCCTAATGTGGGTGGATTTGGTCAGGGAGATGCAGAAATAGTACTTCAAGATCCATTACGTATCCAAGGACTTTTCTTCTTCTTGGCTTCTGTTATTTTGGCACAAATCTTTTTGGTTCTTAAAAAGAAACAGTTTGAGAAGGTTCAATTGTCCGAAATGAATTTCTAGATCCGCGGATTTATCAACATAAAGTTTGTAAAAAGAAACAAATTCTTGTTGGAAATTATGTATGATAAAAAAAAAATTATGAAAAACCCTTTTCTTCTTTATATTCTTTTTCGACCGGATGTTGGGAATTAATTGTACTGCATTCCTATATTATACATAGTATGTATATTGCGAAGAGGATTATTTGACTTTACCCCTTCTTTTTTTCAATCTAAATTGGAGTGGCGTGATTATGTTACTATTATTGTCAGATTTAAATGTCAATGTCGTAGAATATATTAATAGTTTTCTATTAGAATAATAGAATCCAATTCGACTAGATACTAGACATAAGTAAGCGTAGAATATAAAGAAAGGGATAAATGAAATGAGAGAAACAAATGATTCTAGGAAGGGTTATTCGCCTTCCTAGTCTTCCACACAAGAAAGGTATTTTCCACATCCCTTTCTTGTGTCGAAATAATAATGAACCCTGACCCCCTTCGTAAAAAATTCCTATTCTTGGTTTAGATTTTTTCTGGGTTTATCATAACCCCTTTTTAGATTTATTACTTATAATTTTAGATTTATTACTTATAATAAGTAGTGGACAAACAAAAAAAGAGAGGTAAATTTATTGAACAAATATAACTTCTTCAATCAAAGTTGAAAATTTTTTTATAACTTGATTAGATACTAAAATAAATAGAGATAGAGTAAGGATTTATGAGTATATAAAGCATTTGTATGATATCGGATCTAGGGAAATATATATTGGAAATATATATATATATATATATATTACTGTGTCATCCAGAAAATCGAGTGATTCTTTCTTTCTTCTAATTTTGAAAGGATCGATAGTATCTATCGAGGAGCAGATGTTCTGAATCAATTAAGTTTTTTTTTTTCAAAAACATCATCAGAAAAAAATTAAATAGAGTTTTTTTAAACATCGTAAAAGGGGATCTGTTTTGTCTGGCATTTATACGAATAAAATCTT